AAAAATACCGAAACAAAAAAAGTCCACGATCGAACTACCAAAATCTTTTCAAAATTTTCAGATTAGTAGTAATTTTTTTTTCTTTATTGGAGATACCAAAATCTCATATCATACCTAATTCCTAGGAATCCCATCCAATAAAACAGAAGAGTTATAAATTTCCAAAAGAATACATAAGAATACAGCAAATAGAGCCATTGCAACTCCCATAAGTGGTGTAGTACCCCAACCTGGAGCTACTTTACCATATTCTGAATTCAAGGGTTTCAATAAATTCCCTACAGCAGTTCGTTTTGGTCCAGATCTAGAACTATCTTCAAAAGTTTGCGTAGCCATAAATTCTATTTTATTAAATAATAATTGGTTAAGACCTGTTGACTTTGTATACTATTCTGTTGTATTTCTAAATAAATGATCTTTATAGTAGATCCATTCTGGAAATTATTAAAAAATGGAAACAGGAACTCTAGTCGCGATCTTTATATCTGGTTTACTTGTAAGCTTTACTGGGTACGCCTTATATACTGCTTTTGGGCAACCCTCTCAACAACTAAGAGATCCATTCGAAGAACATGGGGATTAGTTGAAGTAATTGAAGTAATGAGTTTCCCTTATTGGTAGACTCATTACTTCAATTAAATTGTTTCAAGATTTATTTCATTTTTTTATTTTAGTTGGAACCTTAGGTGGTTCTCGAAAAAAGATAGCGAAAAAGATTATCCCTAAAGTCGAGACTAAAAGGAATGTATAAACCAATGCTTCCATAGATTCGATTGTGATTTACAATTATAGCTTCCACACCTATTCATTTGAGATCATTTAATAAAATAAAGAAAAAGAATCAAAGAAAAGATGATGATTCAAATAAAGATTCCTTTTTCTTGTATCCCATAAAAAAAAAAAGAGGAAAGAAATATACCACAATAATGCTGTATCAGACAGTTTGTCTCTTTGTAGTTGGATCTCCAAGTTTTTGGAAGGTTCCAAATTCCACTTGAGCATCCAAATCTGGATCAATACCAGCAAAAACATCTCTGAACAAGGTTCTAGCCCCATGCCAAATGTGTCCGAAAAAGAAAAGCAAGGCGAATGTAGCATGTCCAAAAGTAAACCAGCCCCTAGGACTACTACGAAAAACACCGTCAGATTTCAAAGTAGCTCGATCTAATTCAAAAATCTCCCCTAATTGGGCGCGTCGAGCATATTTTTTAACAGTAGCAGGATCTGAATAACTTAATCCATTAAGTTCACCACCATAGAACTCAACAGTTACACCTACTTGTTCAACACTATATTTAGATTCTGCCCTTCTAAAAGGAACATCGGCTCTAACAATCCCGTCTTCATCTACCAAAACTACCGGAAATGTTTCAAAAAAGGTAGGCATACGACGTACAAAAAGTTCCCGACCTTCTTTATCTCTAAAAACAGGGTGTCCTAACCAGCCAACCGCTATTCCATCTCCGTTATCCATTGAACCTGCTCTAAATAATCCCCCTTTTGCCGGATTATTACCAATGTAATCATAAAAAGCTAATTTCTCAGGAATTTTAGACCAAGCTTCCGATAAACTTAGATTTTCGTTTAGCCCGGCGCTAACTCTTCGAGATATTTCTTGTTGAAAGTATCCCTGATCCCATTGATAACGAGTAGGACCAAATAATTCGATTGGGGTAGTTGCTGAACCATACCACATAGTTCCTGCAACAACAAAAGCTGCAAAAAAGACAGCCGCAATACTACTGGAAAGTACAGTTTCAATATTGCCCATACGTAATCCTTTGTATAGACGTTGAGGCGGACGAACACTCAGATGGAATAAGCCTGCTAATATACCTAATGTGCCCGCAGCAATATGATGAGAGGCTATTCCTCCTGGAACAAAAGGATCAAAACCATCCACACCCCAAGCTGGATTGACAGCTTGTACTTTTCCAGTTAGTCCATAAGGATCGGACACCCATATTCCAGGACCATACAAACCTGTTACATGGAATGCGCCAAAACCAAAACAAGCTAGACCTGAAAGAAATAAATGAATTCCAAAAATCTTGGGCAAATCCAAGGAAGGTTTTCCTGTACGTTCATCACAAAATACTTCTAAGTCCCAATATACCCAATGCCAGATAGCTGCCAAGAAGCACAAACCAGAAAATACTATATGTGCCGCCGCAACACCTTCATAACTCCAAATACCTGGATTCGTTACAGTTCCTCCTGAAATATTCCAACCGCCCCACGAATTGGTTATTCCTAAACGAGTCATGAAAGGTATAACGAACATACCCTGTCTCCACATTGGATCAAGAACAGGATCAGAGGGATCAAAAACCGCTAATTCGTATAAAGCCATTGAACCGGCCCAACCAGCAACTAGAGCTGTGTGCATTATATGAACAGAAAGCAATCGACCGGGATCATTCAATACGACAGTATGAACACGATACCAAGGTAAACCCATGGAAATACCCCTTTATCAAAGAGAAATAGAAACTTGATTTTATCGCATTAAACTAAGAAGACTATATACTTTCTAATACTGTGTACCTAAACTTTTTTTCAGTGGATTCTGTGGTTTATTTTTATTTCATCTTATTCAAAAGAAAAATAAGTAAACAACTCTGTTCGTAAGAACAAAGAGAAGCAGATCTATTCTATACCCGATAAGTACCAATACGCAACGGGAAGATTGCATTATTGGAGAATAAATGGATACTTTTTGATCATTCCAATGATCAATTCCTTGGTTACAGTTTTTTTGAATCCATTCTGTCTTACTCTATCAAAAAACTATTCCATGTATCAAATAAAAGAAAAAGGAATGAAGACAAGAAATCATGGATTTTCACCTTTCTTTATTCAAGAATATATTTTTTATTAAAAAATATATGAATATGAAAAAGTAAAATAATGAGTATGAAATGAGTATAAAATTAGAATCAGAGTCAATCAAATAAGTATTTCAAAAAGTTGTTTAGAGTTTTTGTCATGTATCAATGGTGAATTACCAGTAGAAGGTTCCATCGGAATAATTATTAACCTCGCTTTCAAAAAAAAAAGAAAAGGGGAAAGAAAATGATTTTGAAAAAATTAATCAATTATCTAGCAACAATTCAAAAAATAATTTTTTGAATTATTTTGCAAATCCAAGAGATTCTTATGGAAATTATAATGGAGATCCACATTAAAATTATCCTTTTTCTGTGTTCTCTTCCATGGATTTTAGAGATTCTTATAGAGAATGAGAATTTTGATACAATATGTTCACTCTGTTGAACATGATTATCAAAAAAAAGTTCTCTTATTTCATTAAATATGATTTTATGAAAAAAAAAAATAAAAATAAGAAATATAGAAATTGAAGAATGGGAAGAAGAGCAAGAATCGTGGTTGGGAAGGTTATAGTAGCAAAAACCATTGGAATCGATATTTGATATATTGGATAATTTGCTTTGTTATTGATTGACCTTAGTCGGAGAAAAGAATAACTGAAAGGTTTGAAGATTTATGCCGATCGGAACACCAAAAGTGCCTGTAATTCGTTCTGAGAAGACAGTTTTCGTTACTTTATCTGAACTACTTCAGGAAGAAAGAATCCTATTTCTATGCAAAAATATAGAATTCCCTTTTGTGAATGAGCTTATTGCTCTCATACTATTAATGGATCTCGAAGATGAAAGTAATATTTATAAACTCTCACGGTGGAGGGGCACTATCAGCAATGGCCCTTTATGATACTATGCAAGTTTCAGGTTCTGACGTGTGCACAATGAATCTAGGATTAGTTGCATCAGCGGCATCTTTGATTCTGGTTGGAGGAACAATTCGCACATGGTTAACATTCCATCACGCTAGGGTTTTGATTCACCAACCTTCTACTGGCTATTTTTGTGGAACTGCAGAGAAAATCCTAATGGAAACAGAAGAAATGTTTGAACTTCGTAACACAATTGCAAAAATTTATGCACAAAAAACTGGTCAATTTGTAAATATTATTACAGAATGATCTGGAAAGAGATACTTTTATGTCCGCAATCGAAGCTAAAGATTATGGTATTATCGATCATATAGCAATTGAAAAAATTAGATAGTAATTAAAAAAAAATCTTTTTCTTTGATGATCTGAGTTCTTTTTATCAATTATTTCTTTTGAGTATTGAATTAAATAGAAATAATTGATAAAAATAATATTTGGTTAAGATCAATCTAAGCCAAACCATTTTATTCTATTCTATATAGATATACATAGAATATGCCAACAATTAAACAACTTCTTAGAAACAGAAGACAGCAAAAAAAAAATGTTAAGAAATCTCCCGCTCTTAAAGGATGTCCTCAGCGTCGAGGAACATGTACTAGGGTGTATGTGCGACTCGTTCAGATCATGAGTTCGAACAGATGAGAGAATTTTTCCAGTATCAACGACCAATACTGATAAATAGGATAATAACAAAAAGGTATATAATATACCTATTAATTCTATAGAATCTCAAAATTATGGTTTTCATTGGTAAAAATCCAATCATTCTCGATTTGAAATGAGAATCAATTCTCCATTGGTAGCAAACGGTTATCCATTAAGCGGAGGAAAGAGCATTATAGGAAGCATGCTGCTTTTTGAAAGAACGGACTCATAGGGTCAGCTACCTAGCCAACTTTTCTAATTAAATGCCGTCACTGTATGGATAACTCTTAGTGTGAAAAGGGCTATTACTTTCTAATTAATAGGTAGAGCCAAAGAATATGAACTATACAAGTTCATAAAATCGTTTGATTAAATGAAAAAAGAAGCTCCGGTGTATAGAGAGGACCTCACCGTTTGAGAGGTAACCATAGAAACGATGGAACCCACTATTTTTTTTTTTTTTTGAATATAGAAATTGAAGAATGGGAAGAAGAGCAAGAATCGTGGTTGGGAAGGTTATAGTAGCAAAAGCCATTGGAATCGATATTTGATATATTGGAGTAGTTCGTTTTGTTATTGATTGACCCTAGTCGGAAAAAAGAATAACTGAAAGAAATCTAATCCGTTAGTTATTTTATTCAATAAGATTGAATTTATTTCAATGAGCAGAGTGAGACGCGGATATATAGCTCGAAGACGTCGAAAAAAAAATCGTTCCCTTGTATCAGGTTTTAGAGGAGCTCATTCAAGAAATACTCGAATGATTATTCAACAGAAAATGAGAAGTTTATATTACTCTTATCGAGACAGAGGCAGGAAAAAGAGGTATTTTCGTCGTTTATGGATCACTAGAATAAATGCAGTAACTCGTGAAAACCAAATATTTGATAGTTATTGTAAGTTTATCCACAATCTGTATAAGAAACAATTTTTTCTAAATCGTAAGATACTTTCACAAATAGCTATATCAAATAAGATTGGTCTTTATAAGATTTCTGATAAAATAATTAAACCTAATAAGGTTTATTAAGAGATATTAAAATAATCTTTTAGTAATGATTAAAACAGTATTTCCCGGAGAATGAACTCCAGGAAGATATAGAAGAAAAAAAATTCAGATAAAGATTAATAGTAACAATTACGAAAATCTTTCAATAAAAAAGATTGTTTTTTCCTTTTTTTATAACACAAGAATCCAATCTAATTTCTAAGTGTTTTCAAACAAAATAAAATATTTAATATTTACAAAATAAAATATTTAATATTTTAGCTTGAGTTCCAATTTGGAGTTTTGAGTCAATTGGGAAGTAGGCTTATGGATTTCTCGTTTTATAACGAGTAGTTCTTTATTTTTTTGATGAGTAGTTCCTGGTTCGCTTTTAAGACCAGGAGTTCCAGATTCAGTTTTAGGACCTGGAATTCCTGGTTCGGTTTTAGGACCTGGAGTTTTCGATTCAGTTTTAGAACCTAGAGTTTTCGATTCAGTTTTAGGACTTGGAGTTCCTAGTTCAGTCTTGAGACCTGGAATTGCTCGTTCGGTTTTGAGACTAGGACTTGGAGTTTTCTATTCAGTTTTAGTACCTGGAGTTCCGGATCCAATTTTAGGACGAGGAATTCCTCAGTTGGTTTTAGGATCAGGACCTAGAGTTTTTGATTCCGTTTTAAGACGAGGAATTCTTTGTTTGGTTTTAGGACCAGGACCATGACCAAAAGTTTTTGGTTCAGTTTTAGGGCCTGGAGTTTTATATTCAGTTTTAGGACTTGGAATTGCTCGTTCGGTTTTAGGATAAGGACCAAGACCTAGAAATCTTGGTTCAGTTTTAGGAACTCCTAATTCAGTTTTCGAAAGAGTTTTTCTGAATCTTTTTTTATTTTTTTTTTTCTTTTTATTCTCATTTTCACGACGACGTTTTAAGATCTGGCGCCAGCGTCTCCTAAAATGTCTCTCATTTTCAAGAAAAGGTAGTAAACATAAAATACGAGCTTTTTTTATAGCAGTAGTCATTAATCGTTGTTGTCTCAAGGTTATTTTAGTAACTCGTCTAGGTATTATTTTTCCTTGGAAACCAATAAATCGACTAATTAAACTTAAATTCTTATAATGAATTTGATTCCTTGATGGAATCAAAAAACGTTTATTACGGAAAAATTGTTTACGAAGACGAATACGGTATTTAGAAGAATATCTAGAATTTTTACTACGACGAAATTCAAATTCACGACGAACAGAAAGGTATTGACGAAGAGGAATATATTGATACATTTTCCGTAAACGAGATTTAGGAAAATGTTGTTTGAATTTATGAAAAGGGTTATTGAATTTACCAAGAGGTTCCTTGGGTTTATGAATACGAAGAGGTTGCTTGGGTTTACCAATACGAAGACGTTGTTTAAATCTATTCATGGTTTATTCCTTATTTTTAAAATTCGAATTCTTGATTCATTTAAGATCCAACCAAAATAGGTTTTGATTCACATATCATTTGATTACTTCATTTATATAAATTGAATATCTAGACACATAACATAATCTCTACACTAAAATGAGATTAAGTTTGATTCATAGATATTTTTTCCATTATATATCGAAAGAAATATGGCAAGTTCTTACTTTATTTATTTTATTACTTGCTTGCAAACATGATCTTTGTTTCCTTTGATCTATTTTTTTTTTTCTCTATGAGTCGTATGTTTGTTACAATAGCGACAAAATTTTCTCAATTCTAATAAATTGGGTGTATTGGAACGATTCTTTTGAGTAATATATCTAGAAATACCCATTGATTTTTTATTGACACTTCTTCGAACACAACTAGTACATTCCAAAAAAACTCTGACTCTTACATCTTTGCCTTTAGCCATGAACCTCCTTTATATTATATCTTTTGATTGATTTCTTTGGTTTAACTTAACTTTCCTATTTTCGGTTTTTGAATCGAAAAAGAAGAAAAAAATCAATAAGAATTCTTAACTAGTTTTTTTTTACATTTCAAAAGATTTTTTCGAAATTATCTATCTAGATAATTAAAAATTGATTTTTTTAAGTTAAGTAATTTTTTTAAGTTAAGTAATAAAAAATAGAATAAAAATGAAGTAATACAATTTCTTTCTAACTATCAAGTTTTATTTTAAACCATCATACTTATTTCAGTCTCTTCTTTTTGACTATGATTTTGTCTAGCTTACGCTAGACTAATAAATTCCATTTTTTCCAAAATTCGGTTCGATCTTGAGCGGATTTACTGGATTCTGGATTTCTATTCACTTAATTTTGGATAAGCTTCAAGAAACTTTTTCTTTATATCATATCCCTTTTATCTATCCTAAAGATTTGAAAAAAGAATCGTCACATGGAATTCTATTCTCCTTCATTTTTTCAAATATGAAATATTAATAACTAAAATCAAAAAAAAGGAAATGATAAAGCATCTGGAAATAAACGATTTATTTCTATTAATAGACCTGCTAAAGAAGCAAACCATAGAGTACTTATTACAGGTGCCACAGAGAGATATGTTTTTATATCTTGCATTGCAAATTCTCTTTATTTATTCTATTGGAATACATGTATGGTCAGATGCTTTAGTTCAAAAATTTTTTAACTTCGTTTTCTTTTTTTAGACGCAAATCCTATCTATCTAAAATAGTATGTATAATGAACCAATAGATAAGAAATTCCTGCCTCACCTAACAAACAAAAGAAAGAAGCCCTTTTTCTGAACATTACTCCTCAAATATGAATTCTTCATTTATAGTATAGGTTAGATTGGATTTCAGATGTATACTATTCTTTTTTTCTTTTTTTATATAAGAAATGACAAGAAACTTTGATATCAATAGAGAAAAAAATGATCATATATATAATATATGGAAAAGAAGACAAGGATTTTGTACAATGACACTGTACATCAAGTTCGAAAAGGGGTGTAGCGCAGCTTGGTAGCGCGTTTGTTTTGGGTACAAAATGTCACAGGTTCAAATCCTGTCATCCCTACCTATTACTTTTCCTATAGGAAGTGAACAGGGATTTATTAAGGTCGTTAATTTTCTTATACTCTATGTATAAGAAATGTTTTAGGATAGAAATAGAAAAAGATCTTTTTTGTTTTACAAACGCTCTTAGTTCAGTTCGGTAGAACGCGGGTCTCCAAAACCCGATGTCGTAGGTTCAAATCCTACAGAGCGTGATTTCCTCTAAAAAAAAAACAAAGTGAAATTCAAACTGAAATTTGACCTTTCGATAGAAAGGTAGAAAAAGTCCGTAAAAAAAAAAAATTTTTGATTAAATCAAAGGTCCAACTGGTCACCACGTCTGTATTGTAAATATGCAGTCACGAATAATCCTGCCAAAGTGATAGGAATTAGGCCTAAGACAATTCCAAATAGAGAAACTTCAATCATTTCGGTTTGAGTAGATGAAAAAAAGGTTAAGATCTATCTTTAAATATTAATCTGAATTATCTATGAATCTCAATGAAAAAAAATAAAAAAAATAATTGGCAATTGTTGCGGAAAGAACCATAGAATACCTGAAATCCTTGAGAAAGATTTTTCTGAATTTTTCATTCAATTCATTTCAAATAAGTTGTATCTTTCTTAAACCAATAAATATAACTAAAGTTATAGTTAAAGCAGCCAGTAAAAAACTGAAATAACTAATTATAGTAAGCATGAAAAGGCTCAATTCAATATGTTTTTTTACTACATATATTGATAAAGTACTTACCTAAGTTCTAAGATGGTAACTAAGAACTATAGAATAGAATCAATTCTATAAGTTCCAATGAAAAATTCACCATTCATTGATCATTTTATTTTAAAATACTATAAAAAAAGAATTAAGTGGCTCAATTAAAAAAAAATGCATTCATTAGATATAATATCCATTCATTTTTTGATTCTGAGCCAAAAAATTCACTCTCAACTCAATTTTGAGAATTGAGGAAATTAATAGTAGTTGATAGTATCAAAAAGTTGTCTTATAAAAATTATGTCATTTCATTTTAATTAATGATGATGAAATCCTATTTTCGTTTTAGGGAATTTTGGAATAAAAGAGTTGATTTGAAAGGAATTTATATTTGGATCATTTCTTTTCGTTTTCGTGTCAAAAAATCAATTTGAAGATCAGTTATTTCTTTTATCCTCTTTTATCCTCTTAGATTCTATATTCTATCAATTCATAGAATAAAGTTCTATTCCATACTTTTAGTTCGCTCAAGAAAGAATCTTTCTGGTCGACCTAATCCAACAATGATTGATCACGAATAGAAATTGTTCCAAGGATGTTTTCTTTCTGTCCTATGCTTTCTTTATCTCATTTAGTATTATCTATATCTATATCTATAATTTTTTTTTATCAATTCTGTATTTAATAAATTTTTTTATTTAAAAAAATATTTGTGTTTATTTTTGATTATTTTTTATTCTAATATACCAACAAATTCCTTGAAATGAAAGAATTCAAATAAGAGTTCTAAAAAAAAGAGATTTCACATAAAAATATATATGTATATAGTGTAATATATGTAGATATTGTAATATCTCAAAATAGATAGGTTTTCTCTGGAAAAAAATAAAAAATTTTCAAGAAGA